GAATGGGAAAGACGATTTCACTATATTTCTTACCGGGAACAGGGCCTATCACAAGAATATTTTTTTTATCGGGACGATAACTCTGAAAAGAAAGATTTCCTATCTTTTCTTTCAACTCAGGAGAAATACGGTCGGGCGGCGCTAATTCGAATCCCTCGGGCAAAATAAGAACAGCACCCACATTTAACCCTCCCTTTTTCCCATTACCAAGAACTTGTTTCAGTTGCATATCATAAGGAATTCGAAGAACTGCTTCAAATACAGTATCGGGAAGCACAGTTTGGGGAACTTCAATATCCACGGGCTTATTAGCTAAATGGCAATTGGCACATACAATTCGTCCGGTTGCTTCTCGTGGGTTTTCATAACCCTGCTGCGCAAAAATGGGATATGCATTTGAAATAGATGTCCGAGTTATTACGTATATCATGATCGATACAGAAATCGATCGAATCATCTGTTCCTTTACCCAAGAAAAAGTATTTCTATTTTCCATATCCAATCGCAGATCCCAGAATTTCTACAATAAATTAGATAGGTAGCTAAGCTAATCTAGTTCCCTATACACGAGTCTGTTGTCATTCTACTGCAACAGTTGTACTGGAATGATGAATACCTTGAGCAGGTAGAAATAGAAAGAATTTTGCTAAAATGGAAAAGGGCTTTCTTTCTAAAGGAAGAAAGATGCTAATTTGATTAATATCAGGAAATCGAATGAGTTTATGCTTCACTAATTGAATGATAAATGACTACAAGCGAAGGAGATAGACGGTTTAAAGAAAAAAAGATCCAAAATTTAAAACATGTATCTAGAATCACTGGAAAACTACAAACAAAAATAGTGAAAATTAGCTCATTAGGAGCCCATCCAAGATCGTTGTAGACCCAACGAATTAGTAGTTCCCAACCGCGGGTGGAGTGAAATCCAACAAAAAAATCAGTAACTAAAAGAATCAAAAAAGCTTTTATTGAGTCATTTAAGTTATAGAAGAATTCCTGAACCCAAGAATTCAAAATGACAAGTTCCTCTTTACCCAGAAAAAAAGAACCACTTAGAATAGCCAAACAGATTATATTTGTCGAGAAATGCAAAATGATATGGAGATGATCCTCATTATCTATTTTGACCAATTGTATTATTTCCTTGTGTATTCCTATAGGAGGTTTTTGTACATGTGTCTTCGGTTTCTCTTTTATCATTTCGTCCAAGAGAAAAAGTTCTTCTAATTCTATGAATCTTTCTAGAACCTTTTTCTCTTGAATATCAGTTAAGAGAGTTTCAGATTGCCTGGTATTCCACCAATTCTTAATCCAAAGTTCCAGACATTTGTTAAAAGAGAAAGAGACTCCCCAGGGCAAAAGTACGATAAATACAAGATATAGGAAAGAAGGCAATGCTTTCTTTTTTTTCATTTTTGATCTGTAAATTGAGTTGTTAATGAATCTGCTTCATTCGCTGACTCTATTTCATTCGCTGACTCTATATGATATTTCTTTTTATTTGAAGCAAAAATTCTATAACAAGGTTTGAGACCTTGTATCTATTCCTCTTTTTTGTATACTAGTGGAATTTCATTGCATTGGGTTCTTTCTTAGATCTAGATGGAGTGGAATAGAGAAATAGAATAAAAAAAAAAGCCCTTTCAGATGAAAATGGAAGAATATTATGCCATATATCTCACTTGGACAAAACAAATTAGAAGCAATTTTCTCTTATCCTCGTTTGTTCCTTTCTTTAGATAAATACTCAAAAATCTCCTTACAATAACGAATCCAATTCATTCAATTCATTTCAAAAAAATTAAATCGGTATTCAAAATACTTCAATTGGTACGCGCAAGAAATAGGCCAATTCGGCAGCTTTTTGTTCAATTTCTCGTGGAGTAAAAAACTTCTCATCAGTACGAGTCAAGGGAATGACCCCCTGGCCCCGGATTTCCATATAAAGGATACGACGAGGATAAAGACCCTCTTTAACCTGAATTCTAATTGATTGGATATCCCGCATAAGGAATCGAAGGAAGACGCGACGTTTTATTCCAGGGAATCCCCAACGAAAAATGCACACTATTCCCTCTTTTCTATCGAATCGGTCATAACCACTGCCTACATTCCACAAAATAGTGCACCACAAGTAGGAGCTAATGAATAGGCCCGCGATTCCGTAGAAAGACATCACGACCCCCTGTGGAAAAAAAAGAATTTGTTGAGATGGAAGTACAGATATCATATTCTTACCAAGATAACTGGAAGCCCCAACCGATAAAAATCCTAGTGAACCTAGAAAAAGAATACAGGCCCAGAAAAAATTACCTCTTTTTCGAGAACCTTTTAGAAGTTCTATCCATATGTGTTCTGATCGCCAATTCATATTAGATATACTAAATCCAGCAGCGGTCGATTGAAATTGAGAGAATAAGCTAAATGATTTTGACTTTACTTTTTTTGATTCTGAAATCGCCTTCAGTAACTAGTACTCCTGTGAAATAATTGGTTAGATACATTGACTTTCTATTCAAAAAATATCTGTTGATCTACTTAAAATAAAACTCGCTATACCCGGCTCCGCATATGCATGCATTTATGCTCGTAGCCTATATCCGCATCCATAGCCGTTTTTCATTTGTGTGTAGAAAGAGCCACATACCCTACCATATTATATTACTTACACTAAAAAATATCTGTATTATGATCCTGCGTGGAAATACATTGAGAAAATTCGGCCCCATCGGTTCTAGACAATCTTATTTTTCTGCACATAAAGAAATAAAGAAGCCATTGCAATTGCCGGAAATACTAAGCCTACTAAAGGCACGAAAATAGAAGGTAAGTTAAAATCCGTCATAGAATAGGTGTCTCAATTCAAATTTACTATTTCTATCTATTCGAAAAATATCTTAGGATTCTTATAATATAATTAAGTATATCTATTATAAGGAATATTGACTATTGTATTTTTTAGTTTGCAAAATAAAGATTTTTTATAGAATACTATAGAATACTTTAGTATTCTATAAAAAAAAATGAATGGAATGGATAATAAGAAAATTGCAAAAAAGGAGATTAAAAAGATTTGATTTTTCTTTTCCCGTCCTCATGGCCTTTCTATCCTTCTAATCGAACTTGAAATTGGATTCAAAAGAAAGCGATTGTGAAAATGAAATACCTCTTTCAGAATACCCTTTAAAAAAGGTCTCAGTACGACTTTTAGTCGAATGCGCCCATTTCGAATCCTAAATCAGTTTCGTCTACCTACTTCCACATGCAATACTTCTTCAACCACTCTCGGACCCCCACAAACGCAAGATGCGCGTCAGGTTTTGAAATAAGGATATCCCCCAACCCCAGTATACCGAAACTCGCTCTTATCCTATCCCACCGGTTGTAAGGATTCATACATAGGGCTTTTTAGTTGATTGATAGTGCCGTAAAGTTGAAGCTTTTTTAGACTTTTTTATTAAGCTGTAATTTCCTTCCTGCATACGTGCTCCTCTATCCTCTAGAAGCTCATACAATAATGCGCGGTAAAGGCGGAAAAATAGCATACTCAATCAAAATCAAAGGGCAAATTCTCTTACCTACTACAGATCTCATACTACCCCCTTAGACTTTTTAAGGCGATATACCACCCAAAGGGTATGAAAATGCCGGGTGGAGTTAGCTTTTCGACGAAAACCCGTCCCGTGCAGCGAAGTCCTGTTAGTAAGACCCCGCGCAAGACACAAGAATGGATTATAGAAGAATATTATTCCGAATACTCCTCCGGACGCGTATAGTAGCATTGCGATTCCTAATCTTTTTTCATTGATTCTTTCCCAATAAATAAAGACTTTTTCTGTAAATACTGCGTATTTGATTCCATTATCATATGATAATACTATATTTGTATTTATTTATTGTATTATACCTTTATATATTCTAAATATATAGAATAGAGGAATCTCGATTTGTCAAGTCTCATGATCGTATCAAGATCTATTTTTATTCGGCTCAATCTTAAAAAAAAGATTGAGCCGAGTTTAATTGCAATCAATTAGAAGAATAAAGAAGAATTACTGCATTTCGTAACTGCTTTTTTCTCTTTCTATTTCGCTTCTTTTTTATTTAGACCTTCTTTATATCTAGTTTTATCTACTTATCTATAGTATCTACCGGCTCGAACTCAAATTTGATCGCCTTCCATATTTCACAAGCTGCGGCTAGTTCAGGACTCCATTTGCAAGCTGCTCGGATAATTTCATTACCTTCACGAGCAAGATCGCGCCCTTCGTTACGAGCTTGTACACAAGCTTCTAAAGCCACCCGATTAGCTACTGCACCAGGTGCATTTCCCCAAGGATGTCCTAAAGTTCCTCCACCAAATTGTAATACGGAATCATCTCCAAAGATTTCGGTCAGAGCTGGCATATGCCAAACATGAATACCCCCTGAAGCCACCGGTATAACACCTGGCATAGATACCCAGTCCTGAGTGAAAAAGATACCGCGAGCACGATCTTTTTCAATAAAATCATCGCGCAATAAATCAACAAAACCTAAAGTCATTTCGCGTTCCCCTTCTAACTTACCTACTACTGTACCGGCGTGGACATGATCTCCCCCAGACATACGCAATGCTTTAGCTAATACACGAAAATGCATACCATGATTTTTCTGTCTATCAATAACTGCATGCATTGCCCGGTGAATGTGAAGAAGTAGGCCATTGTCGCGGCAATAATGAGCCAAAGTAGTATTTGCGGTGAATCCCCCAGTTAAGTAGTCATGCATTACAATAGGAACCCCTAATTCCCTCGCAAATATAGCTCTCTTCATCATTTCATCGACTGTACCTGCAGTCGCATTCAAGTAATGCCCCTTGATTTCACCGGTTTCGGCCTGTGATTTATAAATTGCTTCGGCACAAAAGACAAAACGGTCCCTCCAGCGCATAAATGGTTGTGAGTTTACGTTTTCATCATCTTTGGTAAAATCAAGTCCACCGCGTAGACACTCATAACACGCTCTACCGTAATTTTTTGCGGATAATCCCAATTTTGGTTTAATAGTACATCCCAAAAAAGGACGGCCGTACTTGTTCAACTTATCCCTTTCAACTTGGATACCATGAGGCGGACCTTGGAAAGTTTTTGAATAAGTAGGGGGAATTCGCAGATCCTCCAGACGTAGAGCGCGTAGGGCTTTGAAACCAAATACGTTACCCACAATGGAAGTAAACATGTTAGTAACAGAACCCTCTTCAAATAGGTCTAATGGATAAGCTACATAAGCGATAAATTGATTTTCCTCCCCAACAACGGGCTCGATGTGATAGCATCGCCCTTTGTAACGATCAAGACTGGTAAGTCCATCAGTCCAAACAGTTGTCCATGTACCAGTAGAAGATTCGGCAGCTACTGCAGCCCCTGCTTCTTCGGGCGGAACCCCGGGCTGAGGAGTTACTCGGAATGCTGCCAAGATATCAGTATCCTTGGTTTCATACTCCGGGGTGTAATAAGTCAATTTATAATCCTTAACACCAGCTTTAAATCCAACACTTGCTTTAGTTTCTGTTTGTGGTGACATAAGTCCCTCCCTACAACTCATGAATTAAGAATTCTCACAACGACAGGGTCTACTCGATATGGATTAGGCGTAAATGAAACCTTTGCAAAAATCTTTTAAAACAAAAAGGGTATTCAATTAATATCAACTCATTAAAGAAAATGGAGGGCATGCTTAAGTTAATGAATATGTTTCATTCATATATAATGCGTACACCCTGTGTATGTTCTATCCTATAGGAATTCTACTATAGGAATTCGATAGGAATTGAGTTGTTGTTATGGTAAGTTAACATGGTTCGTTATTAAACCATGGATTTGATTCACCAAATCCATCATTATTGTATACTCTTTGATAGATATAGCGCAACCCAAATCAATCCCTAATCCTTATTTTACAAGTTCTTAATAGGCCCCTTTCTTATTTTGAATGTAAATACCTAAATACTAAGAAAATTCTCTGTTGACAGCAATCTATGCTTCACAGTAGTATATATTTTGTATATCGAAGTCCTAGATAGGAAAGTAGAGTAGGGACAGATCCTCCACAAAAGGCGAAATGTATATGAAAAAAAAGATTGATTGAACTTTCCAACGGACTCATTCCATGAGTAAACGATTGAATGGGATTCGCTTGGGCAACGAAATCAAGTCCTCGTCCCCCTTTCTCTCTTATTGAATTAACTAATTCATTTCCTTTTGACTTTTGGATTTTTGGCTATTTTTTTGGATTTGATTTGGCATTATTCAACAAGAAAAAATTCGACAAATTCCTTTTTTTTTTGAAAATTATGTGATAATTATGAGAACCAATCCTACTACTTCTCGTCCCGGGGTTTCCACAATTGAAGAAAAAAGCATAGGGCGTATCGATCAAATTATTGGACCCGTGCTGGATATCACTTTTCCCCCGGGCAAGTTACCTTATATTTATAACGCTTTGGTAGTCAAGAGTAGAGACACTGCCGGTAAGCAAATTAATGTGACTTGTGAGGTACAACAATTATTAGGAAATAATCGAGTTAGAGCTGTAGCTATGAGTGCTACAGACGGGTTGATGAGAGGATTGGAAGTGATTGACACGGGAGCTCCTCTCAGTGTTCCAGTCGGTGGAGCTACTCTCGGACGAATTTTCAACGTTCTTGGGGAACCTATTGACAATTTGGGTCCTGTAGATATTAATGCAACATTCCCTATTCATAGATCTGCGCCTGCCTTTATCGAGCTAGATACGAAATTATCCATCTTTGAAACAGGTATTAAGGTGGTCGATCTTTTAGCTCCTTATCGACGTGGAGGAAAAATAGGACTATTTGGGGGGGCTGGAGTAGGTAAAACAGTACTCATCATGGAATTAATCAACAACATTGCTAAAGCTCATGGAGGCGTATCCGTATTTGGCGGAGTAGGGGAACGGACTCGTGAAGGAAATGATCTTTATATGGAAATGAAGGAATCCGGAGTAATTAATGAAAAAAATTTGGAGGAATCAAAGGTAGCTCTAGTCTATGGTCAAATGAATGAACCGCCGGGAGCTCGTATGAGAGTTGGTTTAACTGCCCTAACTATGGCAGAATATTTCCGAGATGTTAATAAGCAAGACGTGCTTCTATTCATCGATAATATCTTTCGTTTTGTTCAAGCAGGATCGGAGGTATCCGCCTTATTAGGGAGAATGCCCTCCGCAGTGGGTTATCAACCTACTCTTAGTACAGAAATGGGTTCTTTGCAAGAAAGAATTGCTTCTACAAAAAAGGGATCCATAACTTCGATCCAAGCAGTTTATGTACCTGCGGACGATTTGACCGACCCTGCTCCTGCCACAACATTTGCACATTTGGATGCTACTACCGTACTTTCCAGAGGATTAGCTTCCAAGGGTATTTATCCAGCAGTAGATCCTTTAGATTCAACCTCAACTATGTTACAGCCTCGGATCGTTGGCAACGAACATTATGAAACTGCGCAAAGAGTTAAGGAAACTTTACAACGTTACAAAGAACTTCAGGACATTATCGCAATTCTTGGGTTGGATGAATTATCAGAGGAGGATCGTTTAACTGTAGCAAGAGCACGAAAAATTGAACGTTTCTTATCACAACCGTTCTTTGTGGCAGAAGTTTTTACCGGTTCTGCAGGAAAGTATGTTGGTCTTGCAGAAACAATTAGGGGATTTCAACTAATCCTTTCCGGAGAATTAGACGGCCTACCCGAACAAGCTTTTTATTTGGTGGGTAACATCGATGAAGCTAGCACGAAAGCTATAAACTTAGAAGAGGAGAACAAATTGAAGAAATGAAATTAAATCTTTATGTACTAACTCCTAAGCGAATTATTTGGGATTGTGAAGTGAAAGAAATCATTTTATCTACTAATAGTGGCCAAATTGGCGTATTACCAAACCACGCCCCCATTAACACAGCTGTAGATATGGGTCCTTTGAGAATACGCCTCCTCAACGACCAATGGTTAACGGCGGTTCTGTGGAGCGGTTTTGCGAGAATAGTTAATAATGAGATCATCATTTTAGGAAATGATGCGGAACTGGGTAGTGACATTGATCCGGAAGAAGCTCAACAGGCACTTGAAATAGCCGAAGCTAACTTGAGTAGAGCTGAGGGTACGAAAGAGTTGGTTGAAGCGAAGCTAGCTCTCAGACGAGCTAGGATACGAGTCGAGGCTATCAATTGGATTCCCCCATCCAATTGAATACAATCCAATGGTTTAGTTGATACAAAGAAAAAGGGAAGAGGGGTAGAAAAAGTTATTAGATAGCGAAGCGAAGTAAGTCCAATGCTATCTAGTAATTTTTCTACCTACCTACCTACTATTGGATTTGAACCAATGACTCCCGCCGTATGAAAGCAATACTCTAACCACTGAGTTAAGTAGGCAATTTATCACCACAAAGGAAGACCCATTACTTCGATCGATTATAGATCGAATCCTTTTTATAAGCAATACTGCTCCGTTATTGGTATGTTATATAGTAAACAGATCAAAGGGATATCCTCTGGCATTAGAGAATATTCATCTTGACAAGAAATTATCTATATGTTAAGATATCTCTGACAAGGGCTATAGCTCAGTTCGGTAGAGCAACTCGCTTACACGTGCGCCAATGCTTTTCAAGGGAGCTTATTATGCAATGAACATAATTGATCTTATTGCAAAATCAATGTCTTACTTCATGGATTCGAGAGAATAGGAGAACAGTAGCCTGACAAACAGTCGGTTCAGTCCGATTCAGGTGCCAATTCAGGTGCCTAATCAAATAGAACCCTTATTGATTTGCTAGTTGATAAGGTAAATATCCAGCCCACTAAATGCTAGGCGTAATGAGGATAAGGGCCTCCAAAAAACTTCTTTTCGTTCTATGAACTTTAAGGTGTATGAAGTCTCATAGTCAACTCTTGCAGCGGAACGATAGAGACTCCATTTCACTTAGGTTGATTTAATTTAGGCCGGAGGCAGACCTAAGTCAAGGTAATCCTCCTTTGAAACACTTTGGTATTGCTCCTAGATAGATCATAATACAAATAATCAATCAGAGCACAGGGAGCCATCTCATTATCTTTCCGTAAAGAAAAACTATGGTGGACTAACTGATCTTTACATCAGTTGATGAAAGAGCCCAATGCAAAAAAATGCATGTTGGGTCTTTGAAACAGTTCGAATCATTTCGATAATAATCCGTTTGATCTGTTTTACCGAGAAGGTCTACGGTTCGAATCCGTATAGCCCTAATATGTCCTTTTTTTAGATTTTAGGATAGAGATCCTATGTTTCCTTTAGTATAGTTTTCATTTCCTCATTAGTACTTGTTTATAGACTGGACGGTCGCTTGCGCCATAGAATAGAGATAAAAGCATTACCACAGGCTCATTCATCGAAAATCTTAGAGACAGGAAAAGAAAAACGAATTTCTATCAAATCAATAGAAGGAAGGATCCCTTACCTGATTTGAATTCCATCCTCCTTCAAATAGGATATGCTCTAAGTCCCTAGACTTCCCTATAATAACTGCAATGATTTTCTCCATCTTGCGAATTCCTACTTTGTTTGAAGTATATTACTTTGCTTATATATACATTATCTAAATCGATCTACTTTCTATAAAATAGAAAAATTGAAATCAAATCCAAAAATAAAGAAAGAGTAAATAAGAAAACAGAATATTCTGTCTCATAGTTCTGAAATAGAGTTCTTTATTTTTATAGTATTACTCCTCATTAGGCTGCATACATTAGTCATCCTATCTTAATTAGGTTCTAATTATAAATAGAATGGAAATCAAAAAGAAAGGGAGTCGGGATTCCATTGGATGAATCTTTAAAGAAGACAGGGCACAGAGGAAACAAAGGCTAAACTAAGTGCTTTGATTTGAGCAAAACGGATTCTTGTTTCACCGAGGAAAAGAGAGAAGTTCTGGATAAATTGACAACGCTGACTTGAAT